TACAAATAAATGCTCAAGACCCAAGTAGGCTTACATCATGATCAAATGCTTTCTGGGTAGTCTCATCCCTTGGTTTTTATATCCAAAATCTTAAATAAAATTAAAGGGTTTACTTGTTACTAATATAGCCTAGCCTCTATTCTTCTTTAGATCCCTTGTTTCACTCCGATAGTATTATAGATCAGGTCAATGCAGAGGAAATGGATGCATTTCAATACTATTCAAATAATATTTAATATAAAAAATAATTAATAATCATTTAATTTAGTTATATTATATATTTAAATATATATATAATATACTTTAATTAAATATATAATATACTTTAATTAATAAAAAATAATTAATAATCATTTAATTTAGTTATATTATATATTTAAATATATACTTTAATTAATAAAAAAGAGAAAAATTTTTAATTTTATTACGCAAAAATTTTATTACGCAAAATCACACATTCGACTGGATCTTACGGAGCCCGTTCATACCTGAACATGATTCAGGGTTGATCATAGAATAAATTCTCTTCACACGAACCAGCCTATCCTCTGTATAGGACTTACTTATACGGTGGTTGGACAAAAGACACATTGGATTATGAATTACAATGTGGCAGTTAAAGGGACATATACCTGCACAGCCTAATCAATAGTTCAAGTCACACACTCCCATAATCCATTTTTTTTCGGAAAATTACCTTCAACTAGTGTATGTTAAATAACTAAATAAAATATTAGAGAGTTGAAGGAAAATGTCCAAATACATGGATTATTATTTTCAATAATCCATACATGTAGCAATGAAATACTGTTCTTATCCCCCCCCCAAAAAAAATTAATAAATTAGAAATATCTATGATATACCCTTTTTCTATAAGGGACCAGAAATACCTTGTTTACGTATCATTAAAAAATGCATTAACATAAATACGGCAGTAAGAAGAGGCAATACAAAAGTATGTAAACTATAAAAACGGGTCAAAGTGGATTGTCCCACACTAGCACTTCCACGTAATAACTCTACCAAAGGTGATCCTACTACAGGAATAGCGTCAGGTACACCTGTTACAATTTTTACTGCCCAATAACCAATTTGGTCCCGAGGTAAGGAATAACCAGTTACACCAAAGGATGCGGTCAATACAGCCAGAACCACGCCTGTAACCCAAGTCAATTCGCGAGGTTTTTTAAAGCCGCCGGTAAGATACACACGAAATACATGCAGGATCATCATTAGAACCATCATACTTGCCGACCACCGATGAACTGATCGTATTAACCAACCAAAGTTAGCTTCCGTCATTATATATTGAACAGAAGCGAAAGCCTCCGTAACAGTTGGGCGATAGTAAAAAGTCATGGCAAAACCCGTAGCTACTTGTACTAAAAAACAAGTAAGCGTAATTCCTCCTAGACAATAAAAAATGTTTACATGCGGAGGAACATATTTACTAGTTATATCATCCGCAATCGCCTGAATCTCGAGGCGTTCTTCGAACCAATCATAGACTTTATTGAGATAGGTAAAGCGCTAAAAGCCCCCCTCTAAGAACCGTATATGAGAATTTTATCTCGTACGGCTCAAGCAAACACACCCAAATAAAGGTTAAAGCTTCTTAATCTCTTTATTTTTTCTTTTCGGAAGATGTGAAGGAAAAAAAATCCGAAAGTAAAGTTTTTTTGGGGGGCGATAATGCCAATATATCAAGTTGGCTCATCCATCTTTATGTTAATTGTTACTACAGGCCTCTTGAATATTCTCTTTTCCTATTTTTTCTCTTTGTTTTTTATTTTTATGTGTCTTTTTTATTTTTTATTTTTTATCAGTAATAGGCATTTTTCTTGTTAAGACCCTATGAATTGATTGAAACCCCAGATTCATACTATAACCACGATGACTCCGAAAAACCTAAAAGCTAATCCCAAAGATTCCTTGAGTAAGAACCATTGGATCATCACTTATTCAATCAATAGAAGAGGTATAAAAAAAAATTGTCTGTTTATTCTTTATTTTATTAAATAAAAAGAAGAAAAATATTTCTATTTTTTTGAAAAGCAAAAATTTGATTGAATCCGATCGCGAGGTCTGAATATTAAATAAATATGAATCATAGTTCAAAGATTTCTTCATCTATTTTAGATATTCCGTGTTCCAGATACAAAAAAATCTATCCGACGAATGAGAACCATCTCTATCAGGATAAGATGACAGACCCCTTCTCTGTACTATCAATAGGATCAATTATAACAAGTCACACACTCATATTCCGGAAATACAGAAAAAAAGAAATTCCGCGATCGAACTACTAAAAAAGGGCGTTAAAAATACAAAGCGTAGTCCTAGCCCTTTTTATTGAAAGGATAGAACTTTTGGGTTCTTTTGAAGAACCTTATTCTTGTGGATTTAATTCATTGAAATTCCATCCAATAAAACGGAAGAGTTATAAATTTCCAAAATAATACATAGGAATATTGCAAATAAAGCCATTGCAACTCCCATCAAAGGAGTAGTTCCCCATCCAGGAGCTACTTTACCATATTCCGAATTCAACGGTTTCAATAAAACCCCTACGGTAGTTGGTTTTGGACGAGATCTAGAACTACCCTCAACGGTTTGTGTAGCCATAAATCCTATTTTTTTTGAGATCTGTTGACTTTGTATACCATTCCATTGTAAATAAATGATTTTATCATAGATCCATTGGGGTCTTGAAATTATATAATAATGGAAACAGCAACCCTAGTCGCCATCTTTATATCTGGTTTACTTGTAAGTTTTACTGGGTATGCCTTATATACCGCTTTTGGGCAACCCTCTCAACAATTAAGAGATCCTTTCGAGGAACACGGGGACTAGTTGAAGTAATGAGCCTTCTAATATTAGAAGGCTCATTACTTCAACTAAGCTAATGAAAAATTATTTCACCTTTTTAGTTGGAACTTTAGGAGGTTCCCGAAAAAAGATAGCGAAAAAAATGATTCCTAGAGTCGAGACTAATAAAAATGTATAAACCAATGCTTCCATAGATTTGATTGTGGTTTACAATTATAGCTTCCATACCTGTTTACTCGAGATTATTTTCTCGATAATGATAAAAAGTAAAAACAAAATAAAGGCGACGATTCCAATCAAGATTTTTTGAGTATCCTATATCAAATCACACCAAAAATATAGGAAAAATCTTCTATTAGACTCCTTGTCTTCTTGTAGTAGGATCCCCAAGTTTTTGGAATGCCCCAAATTCTACCTGAGCATCCAAATCGGGGTCAATACCGGCAAAAACATCTCTGAACAAAGTTCTAGCCCCATGCCAAATGTGTCCAAAGAAGAAGAGTAAGGCAAAAGAAGCATGTCCAAAAGTAAACCAACCCCTTGGACTACTGCGAAAAACACCATCAGATTTCAAAGTAGCACGGTCTAATTCGAAAATTTCACCCAATTGAGCACGCCTAGCATATTTTTTGACAGTAGCGGGATCGCTATAACTGACTCCGTTGAGTTCACCACCATAGAACTCAACAGTTACACCTACTTGTTCAACGCTATACTTAGATTCCGCTCTTCGAAAAGGAACGTCAGCTCTAACAATTCCGTCCCCATCTATCAAAACAACCGGAAATGTTTCAAAAAATGTAGGCATACGGCGTACAAAAAGTTCACGTCCGTCTTTATCTCTAAAAATGGGGTGTCCTAACCATCCAACAGCTATTCCATCGCCATTGTCCATGGAGCCCGCTCTAAATAATCCTCCTTTTGCCGGATTATTACCGATGTAATCATAAAAAGCTAATTTCTCAGGAATTTTTGCCCAAGCTTCCGATAAACTTTGATTTTCAGATAGCCCAGCACTTACTCGTCGGTATATTTCTTGCTGAAAGTATCCCTGATCCCATTGATAACGAGTGGGACCAAATAATTCGATCGGAGTCGTTGCTGAACCATACCACATAGTTCCAGCAACAACAAAAGCTGCAAAAAAGACAGCAGCGATACTACTAGAAAGAACGGTTTCAATATTGCCCATACGTAATCCTTTGTATAGACGTTGAGGCGGACGGACACTAAGATGGAATAGACCTGCTAATATGCCTAATGTCCCTGCTGCAATATGATGAGAGGCTATTCCTCCTGGAACAAAAGGATCAAAACCTTCGACACCCCATGCTGGACTTATAGACTGTACTTTTCCAGTTAGTCCATAAGGGTCGGATACCCAGATTCCGGGACCATATAAGCCTGTTACATGAAATGCGCCAAAACCAAAACAAGCCACTCCGGAAAGAAATAAATGAATTCCAAAAATTTTAGGCAAATCCAAAGAAGGTTTTCCTGTACGTTCATCAGAAAATATTTCGAGATCCCAATACACCCAATGCCAAATAGCTGCTAAAAAGCACAAACCAGAAAACACAATATGTGCTCCGGCCACACCTTCATAACTCCAAATACCCGGATCCGTTATAGTCCCTCCTGTAATACTCCAACCACCCCATGAATTGGTTATTCCTAAACGAGTCATGAAAGGTATAACGAACATACCCTGTCTCCACATTGGATCAAGAACGGGATCAGAGGGATCAAAAACGGCTAATTCATATAGAGCCATCGAACCAGCCCAACCGGCAACCAGAGCTGTATGCATTATATGGACAGAAATCAACCGGCCGGGATCATTCAATACGACAGTATGAACACGATACCAAGGCAAACCCATGGAAATACCCCTTAATACTCAAAGAAAAATGACACTATGTAACTTTATTGCATTAGAAAAGACTGTGATTATGCAATGCACCCCTTTTGCTCAATGGATTATCTCGGAACAAGGGTTCATAATTGTTCTATTCTGGTGGTAATAATGGAACAATTATGTTTGTAGGAACAAAGAGAAACAAATCTATTCTATATCCGATAAGTATCAATACGCAATGGGAAGTTGATACCATCTTGTATCCGTAAATACTTTGCTACTTTATGATTATTGAAAAGTTATATTCCTAAAAAATTTCCCTTTTTTATTCGATTCTGTCTTCATTTTAAACTAAACTTTTATGATCTATACATAACATATGATATCAAGGTTGAGATTATGAAGATAATAATTCTATTATTACGTTTCCACATCAAAGTGAACCATAATACTTCATTTTTTTTTATGCCTATTGGTGTTCCAAAAGTTCCCTTTCGAAGTCCTGGAGAGGAAGATGCATCTTGGGTTGACGTATAGTGCGACTTGTGAGATATATTGGGTCATATGGGATTTCCCCGTTCTCTCTCCCGATTGAGATATCCTCCCTTTCGCCCAAGAAAGATTGATTGAATCATAATAAATTTGAAGCGTGAAAAGCAATTAGATCCGGTTTTGAGTTTTAGGAGGATTCAGATTAACATTATCAATTAGAATAATTTATGGTTGGCTCGGTTGGACCAAAAAAATGAAGTATCCAGGCTCCGTTTATCAAAAACCCAATTTCAATTGGTAATATATTGAAGATTATTACTTGTATTATACATTTTATTTACGTTAACTTTGAACTAACTGTTTTGATTTAAAATCAAAAATTGAAAATTTATAGAATAAACAAACGGGATTTTTTTCTTAATCACTCGAAAAAAGTAATAAATATGTTGAATATTAAATTGGACGAAAGAAAAGAAAAAAAAAATGTGGTATTGGAAAAATTTGTCCTATATGTGCAAATCGAAATCGGGCAGATCTTTACCCGGAGTAGAGCATAAACCTAAAAGAATTAATTAAAAAGGCCCATTCAAGAACAAGAAAATGACATCGTGATTAGGATTGGATCTCGATGAACTGATACATCAATAAAAAGGAAGTTCAATAAGTTTAGTAAATTCTATTTTTTTTTAGTCGAGTTTTTTATAATTTTTTGATTTTTTATTATAATCATTTTATTATTTTATTATAATTTTGAAAACCTCTACCAAAATTAAAAACGAATCGAATCTACACATTGATTTTTTTCACAATTTTTTTGAACCGTATGCATAAAAAGGTGCATGTACGGTTTCTAAGGGATGCAATTTTATCCTAATCAACCGACTTTATCGAGAAAGATTACTTTTTTTAGGCCAAGAGGTTGATAGCGAGATCTCGAATCAACTTATTGGTCTTATGGTATATCTCAGTATCGAGGATGATACCAAAGATTTGTATTTGTTTATAAATTCTCCTGGCGGCTGGGTAATACCTGGCGTAGCTATTTATGATACTATGCAATTTGTGCGACCAGATGTACATACAATATGTATGGGGTTAGCTGCTTCAATGGGATCGTTTATACTGGTCGGAGGAGAAATTACCAAACGTTTAGCATTCCCTCACGCTTGGCGCCAATGAGTTTTTTATTTGAGAGAAAAAAGAATACTATGCCTTCACCATATTAAAAATGAAGTAATAATAGCATGGCACTTTGAATTCGATATGAGAAAAATTTTTATCTTTTTTATTCTCATTAGATTATGTATCGAAGGGGTAGTATGAGATGAATAATATTCCCTATTTTTTATTGGGAGTCCGTTTCAGTGTCACAAACCTTTTTCATACCGAAATACTTTTTAAAAAAGTTTGAAAGAGTACAAAAAAAGTCTTTTTTCCTTATTTTTTTTTCGAATCAAAAAGAAACTTTGGGATTGCTGAATTATAGACGAAATGAAATAAAGAGAAAGCAACGGAGCCATCATAGTATTTTTAAACTCCTCCGAAAAGAAGGGTGGTAATTGGATCATTTACTAATCGGAATCAGAGCGATCCTTTTTTTATTTCTTTAACGGAAAAAGTAAATTCCATTGTAAAGCCGTATGCAATGCGAAAAAAATGCACGTACGGTTGTTAAATTCTATTCTATAATAAAATATATTTTTTTATATTTTTCTCTTCGCCTCGTCGCGCGAGATAGAAGAACTCCCTTTAAGGTATACATACCATCAGGGTAATGATTCATCAACCTGCTAGCTCTTTTTACGAGGCTCAAACGGGAGAATTTATCTTGGAAGCGGAAGAACTTTTGAAATTGCGCGAAACCCTCACAAGGGTTTATGTACAAAGAACGGGTAAACCCATATGGGTTGTATCCGAAGATATGGAAAGGGATGTTTTTATGTCAGCAGCAGAAGCCCAAGCTCATGGAATTGTTGATCTTGTAGCGGTCGACTAAAAAAAAGAGTTAAATATTTTAGTTTTTAATTTTATCTTATCACTGGGTTTATCTTAAGATTCTATTAACTAGAAATGCATTCGGTTAGGATTAATCTAAACCAGCTAATTATATATATAATTCAGCATGCCAACTATTAAACAACTTATTAGAAACACAAGACAGCCAATCAGAAATGTCACGAAATCCCCCGCTCTTCGGGGATGTCCTCAGCGCCGAGGAACATGTACTAGGGTGTATGTGTGACTCGTTCAGATTATGAGCTGGAACAAAAGCAAATGAAAATCAAAAATTTTTCCAGTATTAACGATCCGTACGGATGAATAGGATAAAATGGAAAAACTCAAGTGAAATTAAAAAAAAAAAGATCTATTCATCTATTGTGTATGAAATTTATGGTTTATATTAGTGTAAAGCCAAAAAAATTTCCCATTGGTAGCGTTAACGTTATCCATTTAGCGGGGAATCCCTTTATTAAGATTAAGAGAAAAAAAGAATGCTCCCTTTATTTGTAAGAACGGACTATTAGGGTCAGCTATCCAGCTAACCTTCAAAATGAAATACCGTTACTGTATAGGTGAATCTAATTGTGAAAGACCGATTACTGGATAATTCATGGGTAGAGCCAAAAAAAGTTTGAACTGTACAAGTTATCAATAGATATAAATTAAGTTAAAGTAAAGGGGCTCCGGTGTATAGAGAGGACCTCACCGTTTAAGAAGGAACCATAGAAACGAAGGAACCCACTATATTCTTTTTTATTTATCTAGATTAAAATAGAATTAAAAATTTCTATTTACTTTGATACATTAATTTAGTTTTTTGTCTTGTTTCAAGACGAAATGTCGAAAAAAATAGTGGTCGGGAAGGTTATAGCAGCAAAAGCCATTGGGATTTTTTTTTATACATTGGAACAATCCGTTTTGTTATTAATAGCCCAGGAGGGTAGAAAAGAATAACTCAACGAAAAAAACAAAAATCAATTAGTTATTCATCAAAGTTTCATTTATTCAATGACTAGAGTTAGACGAGGATATATAGCTCGGAGACGTAGAACAAAAATGCGTTTGTTTGCATCAACCTTTCGAGGGGCTCATTCAAGACTTACTCGAACCATTGCTCAACAGAAAATAAGAGCTTTAGTTTCGTCTCATAGGGATAGAGGTAGGCAAAAGAGAGATTTTCGTCGTTTATGGATCACTCGGATAAACGCAGTAATTCGCGAAAATGAGGTATGCTATAATTATAGTAAATTTATACATGATCTGTCTAAGAGACAGTTGCTTCTTAATCGTAAAGTACTTGCACAAATAGCTATATTAAATAGAAATTGTCTTTATATGATTTCAAATGAAATCATATAAAAAGAAGATTGGAAAGAATGCCCCGAAAAAATTTAAATGAAATTCCCCGGAGTTTATTCTCCGGGAGTATAGAATCTAAATTAGTCTGAATTAAAAGATTTTTTCCTATTTTTTTTTTACGTTACGATACTCAGGAGTCTCGGGTTTTTTTATAACAAAGCCGCAATTCATATTTGAGTTCATATTCATTTTTTGATTCAATTCCATTTTTATCAATTAAATAAAGAAAAAGCATATTATTTTATCATTTTCATTTTTTATTTCTTTTTTGTTCTAAAACTATAAGTTCTAGTAGTCGACTCATTTCTTTCAAATTGTTTCTCATTATTAAGAAAAGGTAACAACGATAAAATACGAGCTTGTTTTATAGCAATAGTAATTAATCGTTGTTGTTTCAAGGTTAATCTATTTACTCGCCTAGATAATATTTTTCCTTGTTCACTAATAAATCTACTAATTAAACTCATGTTTCTATAATCAATTCGATCCCCCGGTTGGATCGGGGGCAAACGCCTACGAAAAGATCGCTTGGGTTTAATAAAGGGTCGCTTGGATTTATCCATAGTTTGTTTAATTTCTGCCTTATACCAAAAATCCCACTTCGTATTAAAAATTTTTTTAGGTCCAGCCGAAATAGGATTAGGTTTGTTTATTTATCTTTATATTTATTTTATAAATATTATATTATTTATTTATAATTATATTATATATATATATAATAATTTATTTATAATTATATTATATATAATAATAAAATTAAATAATAATTAAATATAATAATGAAAAAATGAAAAAAAAAAAATAGTAAATAATATATAATTATTATTATAATGTATAATGAATATAATGAAAAAAGTTTTGAATGAAAAAAGGTTTGTCCCCTTCATTGAATTAAAAGAAGGATAGCCAGACGTTCGGTTCGATCTTTTTTATTTCTTTATCTCTCCATGAATTGTATGTTTGTAACAATAGGGACAGAATTTTCTAAATTCTAACCGATTAGGTGTATTGTGTCGATTCTTTTGAGTAATATATCTGGAAACACCCCTTGATTCCTTATTAACACTCTTTCGAACACAACTATTACATTCCAAAATAACTTTTACTCGGACATCTTTCCCCTTAGCCATGAACCTCCTTTTTATTTTTGGGATTTTTAATTCAAACAATTTTTTTCGACCCGAAGTGAAGAAGAAAGGAAATAAAAAATATGGATGTTGCTAACTCGAAATACAATTAAAACGAGTTCATTGCAATCAATAGAGTAATAATAATATAAAGAGTATATAAATATAAATTAAGAAATAGTATGTAATCAAATTCAAAAAGTTTATAACTATATTTTTCAATTTTTTAAAAGTATCGTGTATAATACTCTTATGCTAAACCCACCTTGTTATTTTTATCCCCCCCCCTTTTTTTCTTCTTTAATAGCCCTTTTTTTTTAATAATTTTAATAATAAGGGCTATTAAAGAAGAAAAGTAGATTCAACTTCACCACAACCTGAGTTCAGACTCGAAGGATAAAAATAAGGGGATATTAGTCACAGAAAATGGCTTCTTTCTCTAATCTTCATTACCCCGTTACCGTGTTAATAACTAGAATGAAAAAAAAGGAAATGTCAACGCATCGGGGAAAAAGCGATTGATTTCTATTAATAGACCGGCTAAAGACCCAAACCATAGAGTACTTAGTACCGGTGCTACGGAAAGATATGTTTTTAGATCTCGCATTGAAAACCCTCCTTCTTAAATTATATTTTTTTAAAGATAATACAGATCTAATCTATGAGCAGATGTATATATAGATAGTCAAGGATCACTTGGTTTTGTAAACGAAATGCATAAGTTAAATAAAAAAAACTGGAAAAATATCCAGTAGATAAGAGATTTATTAAAAAAAAAAAATAACATATCCTTCCTGTGGAAGTGAGCATTCACGAAAAGTATTTACCTTTTTTGAGTTTACGGCAGGTTTTGTTTTCAGATACATAAATATAAATATATAAATACTTTATATGATATGAGACAAAAAACAAGACATGGGCTGGCAAGATAAATCATGTAATTTTATGGTAAAAAAAATAAGGATATGGAAAACAAGACAAGGATTCTTTAGAATTAGACTATTGGAACCAATTGAATTGAAAGGGATGTAGCGCAGCTTGGTAGCGCGTTTGTTTTGGGTACAAAATGTCACGGGTTCAAATCCTGTCATCCCTACCTAATTACTTTTACTCTAAGAAGTAAGGAGGAATTTCTTGAAATTGGACATATGTAATCTCTCGTTTTTTTATGATACTCGATATAATCGATATCATATGCATACAGGGCGTAGATAGAGTTTTAGGTTACAAAAAAATCTATTGTGATAAGAAAGCGCTCTTAGTTCAGTTCGGTAGAACGTGGGTCTCCAAAACCCGATGTCGTAGGTTCAAATCCTACAGAGCGTGATTCCATTCTTGTTTGAATTCAAATTCTAAAATTAGAATTAGACTGAAATAAATAAACAGCAATCTAAAATTGACCCACTTTCTCGAATCCACGGGAGGTTAATAAAACAATTTTTTTTATCAAAAGTCCAACTGATCACCACGTCTGTATTGTAAATATGCAGTTACAAATAATCCCGCCAAAGTAATAGGAATTAGACCTAAAACGATTCCAAATAGAAAAACTTCAATCATTTCAATTCATTTGAAAAAAAAAAAAAAATAAAGGTAATATCTATCCCTAAATATTAATCGGAATTGCCCAAGAATCTCAATAACCAAAAAATGTCAATTGCCAGTTATAAAAGAATCCGACGGAAAAATTTTGTGAGTTGTTCATTCACTTAATTTCAAATAAGTCGTATCTTGTTCAGACCTATAAATAGAACGGAAGTTATAGTTAAAGCCGCTAGTAAAAAACCGAAATAACTAGTTAGAGTAGGCATGAAGGAACTAAATGGAATATGTTCTTTTTATGCATATGTTTATAAAGTACTTACCTAAGATTCTATTTTGTTTTGAGAGGTTTGACGAAAAAAAAAGTCTAGTTAAAAATTCTATTTTTTATATTTAAAGAATAAGTTCAATTGAAAGTTTTGAATTCATCAACTATTACATTAAAGAAAGTAAAGGTGGTCTAAAAAAAAAGAAACGGCTTATTATCTGTGACATCTACACATCTCGTGATTTTGAATCAACAGATTTATTGAAAAATTCTTGAATAAACTAATCTATCTAATAGTAAAAAAACAAGAACTTTGTCATAGAATTTCATTTACAAATGACACTTAAAATTGCTTTCACTATACAGAGAATAAATTGGAAAAATCATTTCGAGTTTGTTCTTTTTTTTAGATAACACTTTTAAATAAAAATGGAACTCATTAGACTCAGCAATGGAGTTTATCCATATAAAAAAGATTTAGAATAACAAAAAGATTATCAAATCTTTATTTCGCCCAACTCGATTCTAAGACTAGTAATTGTTATTATATTATCTTTACCTTTATACGTTTTACATTACCTATAAATATTATATTTATTTTATTTATTTATATATAGTTATATTTATATATTTAGGTAAAAAACCCTTGTATCTAAAGCAAGAACCAGAATAAAAAAGGACGCATCACAAATAGTGATTAAATTTTTGTTTTCTTTTGAGGATTTAAAAATTTCTTAAAATTAAACAATTCCCGAGAAACTTTTCTATTCTATAAAGAAAGGTGAAAAGGAGACTTATACATTTTGCGTCTAATTAAATTGATATATATAATATTCTTCCATAATTTTTCACAAATTATTCAACTGTCAGAGTTTCACTTCCCCAGATACTCGGTTTATAACCTGAAATCGATACAATCATAAAGAAAGACTTTTGTATTTGATGTATTTGATAAATTTTCTATATAAAAAATTTTTAATGGTGCCTAGTTCCATATGGACAAATAAGAAAAAGGGAAGAT